ATATCAGAATAGCCGATATAGTCATGATTCAATGGGTCAGGTCCACTTACTTTTTCTTTTTTTTTTTGTTGATTTCTTATCTTGATTTGACGATGAATTTTTGGAATAATAAAAAAGTGGGAATATTTATTAATTCATAATTGGGATTGGGGAGATAGAATATCTATGTCCCCGAACCAATAATCTTGAAGAATGAACCGTGATAGAGCTTGTAGTGACATAGTCATCCTCTCAAATAGTGGGATGACTTATCATTATAATGAACAAATGCTCAACTTTTTAATGATACTACTATAGTATATCTTATAACTTATTATATTTAAATAATTGACTCATTTTTTTAGAATAATAACTTATTATGTTATGCAGATGTTTACTTTTTTTATTACAAATATCAACAATATTCCTATTCTCTACTACAAAACTACAAAATAAAGACTCAGACTGGAGTTTTGTGGAAAAAGCCCCTTATCGGATTTGAACCGATGACTTACGCCTTACCATGGCGTTACTCTACCGCTGAGTTAAAGGGGCCCTTTTGAATCAATTCCTGAGTGAGACACTAGCCACTATGAATTTACTGCATGTACCTATGTATATAATATATGGAGAGATATATATGTATATGTTTCCATAGTGTTTCATTCAGAAACAATAATTTTTTTTAGGAAGTCCGGGATAAAACCTAATTACTTTGCTTTATTTTTTATTAACCCTCATCGGAACGAGATTCAATTGATTGATACAAAATTCGACTATAGACCCAAGATATTTTCTATTTTATCGAATCATGTGATGAATAGATTGAACTCATACCCGGAACCAAACTATATAGAAACTTTCTAGCGTTTCTTAATTTCCTGTCTTAGTCTGAGATCGAGATAGGCATATGTTATCTTAACAATGCCTGACTCGATGAGTGAAAGTTGAATTGAAAAATGAAGTTTAATCTTTTTTTTTTTTTTGCCGGACAAATCACTCCCTGAAGGGATCCTATACTTCATTAATTCTATATAATTATAGGGAATGGTTTGTGAACCCTGAGTGAAAAATAAAAAAAAAAAATTATAGGAATCCTGAAAGGTGGAAAGCTTCCTTGGGCTTATTCACACCATTACATTATATTGACAATTACAAAAAACTGTTCATACTATGAGCATAGTATGGTGGCGATCGGGCAGGTATGCCCCCATCGTCTAGTGGTCAGGACGTCTCTCTTTCAAGGAGATTGCGGGGATTCAAATTCCCCTGGGGGTAGGGTACTACAAAAGGGAGTTGCTCATGGATTATCAATAAGTCTAGAATTGATTCTTCCTGGGTCGATGCCCGAGTGGTTAATGGGGACGGACTGTAAATTCGTTGGCAATATGTCTACGCTGGTTCAAATCCAGCTCGGCCCAAAAATTTGCCGATCCATCATGAGATGATATACAATTTTTTCTACAGAAATGTCCGATACGGAGGAATAAAGAAAAGAATCCATTTCATTTTTCTATCCCCTATTTAATTTAGTTTTAAAGGTTCCCACATATTATGATTCTGATCTTTTTTATGATCTAGATTCATATTATGATCTGTAAAAAAAAAATAGCTTTTTTCAATTGATTTGATACGATTTTACAATAGAATTACTAGCAATCTGTGTCGTTCGCGCTAAAGTCCATATTCGTGTGGATAGGAATATATCACTCGTTGCTCTGTTACAATACGACGATTCTAGCTAGAATTGAACTAATTTTGAATGAAATTTTTGAAAATATGTATGTTGTACACCTCATTTTTCTGGGATTGTAGTTCAATTGGTCAGAGCACCGCCCTGTCAAGGCGGAAGCTGCGGGTTCGAGCCCCGTCAGTCCCGACCTAGAATCTGGTGAATCCATCAATTCATCTCTCTATTTTCTGTGAAGGGGGGGACACGAAGCAGAATCTAATTTCCAGTCTGGGATTCTTATTTCTTTTTTCTTTCCTTTATCGTTTTACATTTCTTATTGAACAAATACAATATGGCAATTTTAATTAATTTAAATTTAATTAGTACCGATTGATGAGGGAGAGACATATGTAGATTGGTACAATTGTTGGTAGCACTATAATGCAGGATTCCAAGAGATGGTGTTCTTGTCTGGATTTTTCGCTTGCTCCCGATCCATGGAATAGAATACCCATTTGTTTTCCTGGAGCACATACACAAATTGGGATTTTTTTATTATATTGTAGATAGAAAATGAACTTAACCTTAGTTACCCCGTCGGAATACTTTTAATCTAATCTAAAAAGTACCTCCCTTTCTAGCTCCGAGTTTGTATAACCCCAATTCCCAATTGGAAAAATCTATCTATTTCAGTCAAATTAAATTGCACACCGAATTTTGGATATTCTATGTGTGTCCTAGTATCAATCCAAGGCAAAAAGATATTAAAAAAAGAAAGATCAAACAAAGATCTATCACTCTAAGTCTTAGCTTAGTAAAGGAATGAATAATCTCTTTTTATTCCTATTTCTTTGAATGGTCCTATCGAAGAAAGCTTCAAATATGGAATAGTAATTTTGTCGAAATAGTAATATTTCTTAGACTGGGACCGATCTTTATCAAACCTCTTTGTCTTCTAAGGAAATTAGATTATAAAAAACTGAGTTTCAAACTTAATTGCTTTGCTTCTTTTTTTTTTCTTTTATTTCACTTCTACTATATGGATTGGTTTGTGACCAATCGAAGCGTAAGATGGGTCAGATGATACCTCATTATTTTATTTTATTTCTATAAAGAAAATGGGAGGGTATAGAAAAGAAACAAAGAATGAAAAATTCAACAGGATTCTTGATTGGATCAGGAATTCCATTCCGTATGTATAAAAGATCTTCATATGTTATACTATTAAATTCTCGACGATAAATAGATTTGATAGCTCAGATATTGTTATTCATAATATTAATCCGATTTAATATCATCGGTTTAATATCATCGGGATGAATTGCATCCCCTGGAATTTACAGGAGAAAGACTTAGAATCTCTATGGGATTAGATCCCGAGTTATTGTGAAGTAAAAAAAAAAAAAACGATAAAATTATGGAAGTAAATATTCTCGCATTTATTGCTACTGCATTGTTCATTCTAATTCCTACTGCTTTTTTACTTATTATTTATGTAAAAACGGTCAGTCAAAATGATTAAAATTAAAATAAAGCTTGACTTGTCAGTTCTTATAATTAATTAATTAATGGAATAAATGAAAGGAGATTTAAATCCCACGTCTTGATTGAGATGAATGGATTAGAATCAACAGTATAGGAGATCTGATAGTATGGTAGAAAGGTTCCGATATTTCTTTCTACCATACTATCTATCGTATCATTGTATAAAGTTAGACTGTAAAAAAAATATAGGCTTTTTTATTATAGATCCATCTAAAATATGTATATTCATCCAGGTACACATAAATCACATATGTGTAATGTACATATAAGTACATATAAATGGAAGGAGCCCCTCAATTTTAGTCTAATTCTTTGCTACATCCATTTGATTTGTCGTGATTCCATCAATCCGATAATCGAATGTCCACTTTTACTCTTCGGAATAATTTTTTTTTTTCGAAAAATTTCATGTATATCCCTTTTACTTTGAAAATACGAACATGGGAATCATTGAAATTTTTGTTTAATTGAAAGGTTATTCTTCATATATTACTCTACTTTTACTGGTACTGAATTCCTGTAGAATTTGGAAATGGGAGTCTTTTTTATTAAAATTAAAAACGCCTTGCAGAATGATCTCTGAAACTATTGATACAGTTTGATTACTCAATTCAATTTTTAGTGACTCTAGAGTCCACTTCTTCCCCATACTACGAGTGAAAGGGAAAATGTAAAGACTACCATTAAAGCAGCCCAAGCAAGACTTACTATATCCATGTGAATTATGTCCCCTATCTCTATGAATATGAAGAAATTCTTCTATTAGTGATTATTGATCACTAATAATAATGGAATCAATGGCGCAGAGTCAAAAAGGGATTCTGACCGAAGGAAGACAATTGATAAACCAATCCAATAAATCCACCCATACCAAGTTTTTATATGATTTCCGGTGAATTTGGGAAGCCTTAAGCTCAAGCAAGAGCACAGTTACTCTTTGGAATTATAAAACTGAAAGGAATGTTCGTAATGGAACACGTAGGAATAGTAAGCCCTATTGTTTTTTTTTGATCTTCATAAGCGAAAGACATAAAAAAGACAATCAAGATAGATCAAAATATCTCAGATTTTTCTATCCCTTCTTTGCTCTAATCCTTACTTACTTTTCCCGATTGTTGCACAGAGACAGTCGGGAGACCACCCATTACATTCTACCTTTCCCTGGGGGTTACCGAAACTAAAAGTAAAAAAAAAAACTTTGATTTGATTCTACGAAAAGCCAATTATCCAATCCAATATTGAGTGAATGTCTGAGCATTCAGAGACTTTTGTGAGTCTGTATACAAAGTATCTTATGCCCTTTACACCACTACTAATTTAATTTGTTTGATTCCCCGTTTGACTATCTAACTCAAGACTCGGTCAGTAGACGCTACACTAGTAATGAAAGTCTTGATAGACTAGCCCTTCTATTATACTAAAACCCTTCCTTGAACCCTAGTCGTAAGGATTAACATTTTTTATAGATATAGAACCTCCCTATTTTGAGCACGTATCGGCCATTCTAGCCCTTTTCCCTTGCTTTTGATGAGCAAGAATTTGTCGATTTTTATACTACCAACAAAAGGATTTCTAGTTTTTATTGATCAGGCGACACCCGGATTTGAACTGGGGAAAAAGGGATTTGCAGTCCCCCGCCTTACCACTCGGCCATGCCGCCAAAACGGAAAAAAAAAAAAATAGATAGAACTATTCCATTTTTTGATTGGATTTGCATCTTGAATCCCGTTTTTCTTATCCCCTTTCTATTCTAATAAACCTAAAAGAAACCTCGCCCTTTTATTGGAACCGGTGGCTTCCTTTGAATTAATTGTAGAGTATCTCAAATTTCCAACTACACAACGCCAACCCTCCCTTTGCTTTCTATTGAAAGAGAGAATGTGGCTTTTCAGTTACAGAATCAAAAATGAAATGGAAATAGGAACCATTAACTATTGACTGTGCCTTCAGTTCTTGGATCTCAAATTGCGTTTGTTTCCTTAATGTTATAAGAAAAGTGAGTATTAAGAAAATTCAATTGATATGCAACTAATTAGTGTCAATTTCAACTATTTTCAAATAAAAAACTTTTCAATTACAATTATAACAACAATTATGTGTATATGTAAACCCCAGAACATCAATTTTTACACAGATATACCTAACACGCTCTCTTATTTATATATGTATATAAGCGAAATAAGGGGAATTAAGGAAGGGAAAAGGGAATTACCATGCTTCAATTTTTCATTGAATCTGTTGAATATCAAAAATCATTTAGGATATAGCACGTTTCATGTCATGTTGTCCCAAGTAGAACTTAGATAGGCGATATGCGCATAATCAGACCTGTGTGTTATTAATAAATACAACCCCTCTTGCGCACTACATTAGTATTCCGCGAATTTGACTAACATAACAAATGGGTCACAATGTCTCTCCTCTCTGCGAATCTTTTCTGTCTTTATCGCATTTATAGGGAAGAGATTAAAAATTCGGAGTCCCTTTACTTTTTTGGTATTCAATCAGAGTGTATTATTAGAATAATAGGTGAATTTTTGATCACTTTTTATATTGTATACAAGACTCCATAACATAAACCTAAGCGGCAGAATTTTTTTTTTTTTTTTTTCAGGAATTTTTTATCAAGTCATTTCCATTTGTATTTGTTAGAAATTCGAATTTAAATTTTAAGTAGAAAATTTTTTTGATTTCTCTGCTCATATCATACCATATTTCATACATTACATATATGAAGTTGGGTAAAATTTCATGCGATTCCGTAAACAGAATCTATATTCCATCATTGCTAGATAAATCCATATGGTTCATGGAAGAATGAGCCAATGCATGGGATTTTTTCGATAAATGGGAAACTAAAATAAAGATGCTTCAAGATGTAAATGAGGGAATGTCTACAATACCTGGGTTTAGTCAGATACAATTTGAAGGATTTTGTAGATTCATTGATCAGGGCTTGACGGAAGAACTTTATAAGTTTCCAAAAATTGAAGATACAGATCAAGAAATTGAATTTCAATTATTTGTGGAAACATATCAATTGGTAGAACCTTTAATAAAAGAAAGAGATGCTGTGCGTGAATCGCTCACATATTGTTCTGAATTATATGTACCCGCGGGATTAATTTGGAAAACGGGTAGGGATATGCAAGAACAAACCATATTTATTGGAAACATTCCTCTAATGAATTCCCTGGGAACCTTTATAGTAAATGGAATATACAGAATAGTGATCAATCAAATATTGCAAAGTCCCGGTATTTATTACCGTTCAGAATTGGACCATAGGGGAATTCCGGTCTATACCGGTACCATAATATCAGATTGGGGAGGAAGATCAGAATTAGAGATTGATAGAAAAGCAAGGATATGGGCGCGTGTGAGCAGGAAACAAAAAATATCTATTCTAGTTCCATCATCAGCTATGGGTTCGAATCTAAGAGAAATTATAGATAATGTATGCTACCCTGAAATTTTCTTGTCTTTTCCGAATGATAAGGAAAAAGAAAAAATTGGGTCAAAAGAAAATGCCATTTTGGAGTTTTATCAACAATTTGCTTGTGTGGGGGGGGATCCGGTGTTTTCTGAGTCCTTATGTAAGGAATTACAAAAGAAATTTTTTCAACAAAGATGTGAATTAGGAAAGATTGGGCGACGAAATATGAATCGGAGACTTAATCTTGATATACCTCAGCACATTACATTTTTGTTACCGCGGGATGTATTGGCAGCTGCGGATCACTTGATCGGAATGAAATTTGGAATGGGTACACTTGATGATCTGAATCACTTGAAAAATAAACGTATTCGTTCTGTAGCGGATCTTTTACAAGATCAATTCGGATTGGCTATGATTCGTTTAGAAAATGCGGTTCGGGGAACTATAGGTGGAGCGATTAGGCAAAAATGGATACCGACTCCTCATAATTTGGTAACTTCAACTGCATTAACAACCACTTATGAATCCTTTTTCGGCCTACACCCCTTATCTCAAGTTATGGATCAAACAAATCCATTGACACAAATAGTTCATGGGCGAAAATCAAGTTATTTGGGTCCTGGGGGGTTGACAGGGAGAACTGCGAGTTTTCGGATACGCGATATCCATCCTAGTCACTATGGGCGTATTTGCCCAATTGACACATCTGAAGGAATCAATGTTGGACTCATTGGATCTTTAGCAATTCATGCGAGGATTGGTCATTGGGGGTCTTTAGAAAGACCATTTTATGAAATTTCTGAAAGCTCAAAGGGGGTACGGGTGGTTTATTTATCACCAAGCATAGATGAATACTACATGGTAA